GAAGTTTTGACGGGATCTCTATCTACCAAAATCTTTACTTCTGGTTCCGGCGAACGAATAATCATTGAGTCCTCCTCCTTCCGGACAACACATATAAAGAGACCTGCCAATATAAAAAAAATTAGTGAACTTTTGAGAGATGTTTATATTGAGTTTCTTTCTATTCTATCTCCCATCTATCTATTCCAATTTTTTTTCTTTAGTTATTCACTAGAACAATTATGATCCGGAAGTTAATCCGGGGCAAGTGTTCGAATCTAGTATGACATAAGATATAGGCGCTTAACGGACCCTTTTGAATCCTCTAAAACTCCTTCTGGACTTTGAATTGAAATTCAATAATTTTTTTGTGCAACCTAGGCTAGGGAATTCAGATTTGAATTAGAAATTCAAAGATGGAATTTATTTCATTTTATGTCTTATTAAATAATTTAATAGAAGATATTATTATGCACTCTACTTCCAATTACGTGAGCAGTCATCAGCATTGCTAGAGGATATACTGCTATTTCTTTTTTGTTTTTTTTAGTTCTCTTTTTTTAGTTTCACTTTTAGTTTGAATAACAGAAAAAGGCAAATTCTCTGCTATATCCACATACCATTTATCTCTACAAAATACCAGACGAAATAGAACAATTTTTTTAGAAGGGATATAATGGAATTTTTTGATTGACTATAACTATAGCCTAATATAATTATATAATATAATTATATTTATATAATAGATATAATACAATATTATTGTAAATTTTCAGTTTTATTGGACTGAAGTAGACAACAAACATTTAATTACATTAAATATACATTGAAATTAAATATACATTAAATATTCTAAACAAAATATAATAATATATTTTTAGTAAGATAAAAAGGATATCTAGAATAAAAAATATCTAAATAGAAATAAAAAAAAAGAGTGTTTTTATTAAATAAAATTAAGAACGCCCTGTGATCTTCAACCAATTCTGTGCTTCAATATAATTACCGGGCGTAAGGGCTATAGCTTGTTTCCAATATTCTGCGGCTTGATCAAACCAAGCCTCAGCAATTTCGGAATCTCCCTGTCGAATGGCCTGTTCTCCGCGGTCGGAATAGGTGAGTAAATTCCTTCCCTTAGAACCGTACTTGAGAGTTTCCTGCCTCATACGGCTCAGCAGTCAATTGTTCCATTTTTTCTGGAATTAACCAAAAGAAAATGAGATGGGTTAACTACATGAGTTTCAAACTTGAATTTTGATTAAAAAAGAGTTTCATCTCTTTTTCTTTATATTATATATATAGTTTTCTCTTTTCTCCTACCTTCCGAAGAATAACACATCGACATTAACACTTTCTAATTTTCTGAAAGGTAACTATCTCAATTTCATATATCATATACTTTCTAATATGACATTTCTATAGTCTATAGAATCTTTGAGAAAGACTTTTTTTACTTTTCATAAGAAAGAAAAGACTTACTATCTGTGGGATCTGATACTACACCGCTGCTCAAAACCTTAGGGTAGGGGATCAACTTTATTACATAAGTGGATTCCTAACTTTTGTATCATGATAGAGTTTGTATCATGATATAAGTTGTAAGCAGTTCTTATTGTCTCGGCCTAAAACCTGGCCAATTGATCTTTACGGTGCTTCCTCTATCAATTAGATCTTTTATCCAGAGAAAAAGGTATCTAGGCATATCTCTATTTCTTCATTTTTTTTTTACTTTTCAATTCTATATTCTATGAAGTTTTTTTGTTTGCTACAGCTGATAAAAATCGTAGTTTTGGACGATATATATGTACAAAGCCTTCTTTTTCTATAGTAGAGATAGTCGCACGTAATGACAGATCACGGCCATATTATTAAAAGCTTGGGGTAAAAACGGATTTCGTTCGAGTGCCCGAAAATAATATTCTAAAGCTTTTGTATGTTCTCCGTTACTTGTGTGAATAAGGCCTATGTTATAAAGTATATAACTTCGATCATAGGGATCAATTTCCAGTCGCATAGCCTCATAATAATTCTGTAAAGCTTCTGCATAATTTCCTTCAGATTGCGCCGACATCCGTTACGGTCGTCATTCAGTTCAAAGAATCTCCGTTTCAGAACCGTACGTGATATTTTCATCTCATACGGCTCCTCCTTTATGTGTATAATGATAAAAAAAAAATGAATACATTACATTAAATCAAAAAAAGATTCCAGTATTCTCTCTCATTATCACCTGTGCAGGGCTAGTGTTTTTACAAGAAATCTCTAGCCAACCTTCCTGTAAAAGATCTTTTCTTAACATCAAGTTTGTTGGTACTGGATAAAAAGGGTAACTCCAACAATATCTTTGTCCTCAACGCCGCTTAATTTCCCGGAATTAGTCACTTCAACACCCTTCGATGGTTATACGGGTATCCAAAAATACGAACGAGATGGATGTTTGTTGTCCCAACCATTCTTGTTAGTTCCGATCCCGAAAAGAAAGGAAGAATTTTTTTACAAAGTTTTCGTGTTGTCGATTCCTAATCGTAGTGCTTCTTCCCCCATGCCGCCTATTGCTACTAGTGGGGTAAGGTTAATCTAACTCCATAGTATAGGATAACCTTTCGCTTAATACTAAAAATTTTTAATTGAAGCATATGAGGCTGCATTAATCGGGGATACACGACAGAAGGAATCTTGTTTTATTTGTAAACTTCACCTTCAGCAAGCGTCGGTTTTTTTCCATTTTTTTACGAATAAAATAATCTGTCAGTCTCATAAAACTGAGATCGGTAAAAAAAAGAATCAAATCGCACCATCTCTGTAATAAGTAAATGCCTCCTTTTCTCCCGAGGTTGTCGGAATTATTCGTAATAAGATATTGGCTACAATAGAAAAGGTCTTGTCAATAAAATTTCCATTTATCCGAGATCTAGGCATAGGTAGGAATCCATTCGAAAATTGAATTCTTTATCGCGTGAGAAAAAAGAATCCCACAAACAAAGGAATTGTACAATACAAATAGTACAAAATAACGTAAAAAAGGACTCATTAATGAATTTGTTTAGCCTACGGCCTAGAAGTTGGTTTTTTTTATAAATAAAAAAGATTATTTCGTATAGGTCGAATTGATTATTTCTATGGGCGCCTATCCAAAAATGGAATATGAATCATTCACTATTGCTCCGGTTTCTGGTCCATAATGATCATGGGGGAGAGATGGCCGAGTGGTTCAAGGCGTAGCATTGGAACTGCTATGTAGGCTGTTTGTTTACCGAGGGTTCGAATCCCTCTCTCTCCGTTAATTCATCAATCTGCAATATCTCAAATGACAATGGATACTATTATTCCAACTTTATTTGCTATGAATTTTCAATTCCAATTTCTTTTGTAATATGAAAAATACTGGAAAAAGTGGACAGGGAATGCAAATCGTCCTATATCCATGTATATGATAGCTGAATGAGCTAAAATTATCGTATCAAAACTCTTGTTTTTTTCGTTAATATTAAGTCTGACGAGAATAATATTCTACAACCAGCAATTCGTTGATTTTCAAACCAACCCATTGACTATCTATTATTTGATTTACTAATCCTTTATATTGGAATGGATGAAGGGTTAAATGGTTTGGCAATTCCTCACGTGGGGCTGAATCCAGAGAATTTTGAATCAGAGCTTTAGATTTTTGTTCATCTTTCGCTGTAATAATATCTTGAGGTTTGCAGCGATAACTTGGTATATCTACTATACGACCATTAACTAAAACATGTTTATGGTTAACTAATTGGCGGGCTTGAGGAATAGTCGAAGCCATACCCAATCTAAAAAGTATGTTATCCAAACGCATTTCAAGTAATTGTAGTAAAACCTGACCGGTTGACCCCTTGGCTTTTCCGGCGATACGAATGTATTTAAGCAATTGTCGTTCTGTAAGACCATAATGAAAACGCAATTTTTGTTTTTCTTCTAAACGAATACGATATTGAGATTTTTTACCGGAGCGTGATTGGTTTCTAAATTCGCTTCCGACTGTAGGCTTTTTACTAGTTAGTCCAGGTAAAGGCCCCAGACGGCGTATTTTTTTGAAACGAGGCCCTCTGTAGCGTGACATAAAGACTCCCTTTTTAATTAAAAAATGAAAAATAGAAATTAAAACTAAACTAAATGACAAATATGATATCAGAAATGAAGCGCAATTTACAAAAGCATTGGAGTACAAAGAAGAATTGGATGAATTCTATCAATATCTGAACTTTATTCTATTGTATAGAGAAAATAGGAGGTTTGTTTCTTGAGTTGTTCTACAGAGATCGAACTGCACCAATTTCTGATTCGTAAAAAAGAAAAAGACATTATCCATTTTTTTTAATAAAACAACAAAAAGAGAAAAGCCGGCTATCGGAATCGAACCGATGACCATCGCATTACAAATGCGATGCTCTAACCTCTGAGCTAAGCAGGCTCATATAACAGAGAATGCGCTTGCATAGGAATTAAATAAACTAATAGGATCTTAGTTATTAACAGTTCGGAATTTGCTATTCCGAAGATAATGAATATGTCATAACATAATTCAATATTTACAAATAGAATATTCTAATAAAATTAGCAAAAAAAACTATTTTTCATTTCTTTTATTTATTTTTATTTAGAATTTGTAATAATTCCATTACAGTTACAGTAATTATAGTAATACATAAGTAATTATAGTAATACATATATATATAATAATATATAGTATTATTATACTATATACTAATATAAATAGTATCTAGAATTTCTAATATTCTTATCCATTAAGATTTAATATGGATAAATCTATCCATAATCTATCCATAAAAGATTGGATTATCAGGATAAATTTGACCATATATTTATATCCTTTAACTAATCTTTATTATATAAGATAAAGAATTCTCAATTTATATACAGAATTAATTTTAAAAAGTAATTATCAATTCGATATTTCTATCGAATTTGTATTTTATTTGAAATAATCAAAAAAGATATCTGAATTACTAACTGAAAGAAAGAGAAAGACCCAATCCAGATCATAATGAAAGATTCCGTGTTTTCCTTCGGAAAGGTAAAAACTAAGACGAAAAAAAATCGACCCTTCGAGTATTACAAAATGTATGAAAAAAATTTGAGAAGTAAGGGGCTCTAAAAAAGATATAGATATATGGTATCTATCTATGTATATTGAATTGCGAATATAGAAATAATACAATTATTTCAGATTCGACAAAATTTGGGTATCCGATATAGATGAAAGAAGGTAAATAAAATAAGATGGGTGGAAACATTTTTCAATAGCGGAATATTTTTCTAATAAATAATAAATTCTACAGTTCCGACATAATTCTAAAAAAACACCTTAATGCGATTCTAATCGCAAGGAAAAAAGGGGGGTATGGCGAAATTGGTAGACGCTACGGACTTAATTGGATTGAGCCTTGGTATGGAAACTTACCAAGTGATAACTTTCAAATTCAGAGAAACCCTGGAATTAACAAGGGGTAATCCTGAGCCAAATCCCGTTTTCCGAAAGGAAATAAACATTAAGAAAGCGAGAATAAAATTAAAGAATAAAAAAAGAAAGGGGTAGGTGCAGAGACTCAATGGAAGCTGTTCTAACAAATGGAGTTGATGACCTTTCCTTTCGCGTGAGGAAAGGAATCCTTCTGTACAAATGAGATTCTCGAAAGGCTATACAGAAATATCTTATGTATATAGACTTGTTTACGTATTTGTACTGAAATACTATTTCAATTGATTAATGAATACACTACTCGAAATCTCTATTTTTGAATCCTTATATCATATCACAAATGGAAAGATGTGTATCACAAATGAAAGATGTCAATCAAATCAATTCCAAGTTAAAGAAATAATGGAATATTCACTGATCAATTTATTCACTCCATCCTAGTCTGATAGATCCTCTGAAGAACTGATTAATCGGACGAGAATAAAGATAGAGTCCCATTCTACATGTCAATCCCGACAACAATGAAATTTATAGGAAGAGGAAAATCCGTCGACTTAAGAAATCGTGAGGGTTCAAGTCCCTCTATCCCCAAAAGACCTGTTCTTTTTACCATACCTTCTTTTTTTTTTTTCAATTTTTGAAATTCGTTCTGTGTCTTTTTTAGTATAATCTTTCACAAATTGATTCGAGTAGAGTCTTTCTTTTTCTTATCACAATCAACAATCATAAGTATTTGTTTGGAATATGTATTGGAATACATTGGAATCTATTTGCAATATGGAATAAGAATAATATATTCTTCTATATGCTAATAATAATTATATATATTCTAATTAGAATATTATTTTTTTTCGTCTTGTTTTTAGTTGATATAGAGTCATTGACATAGATTTAAGTAATCTAATAAGATTACTATGATGCCTCAAGAGAGGTCGGGATAGCTCAGCTGGTAGAGCAGAGGACTGAAAATCCTCGTGTCACCAGTTCAAATCTGGTTCCTGGCACATGATGAATTTGTATGAGTATCTTTTTTTTATCCATAATCTATATTTCATTAAAATGAAATAGGAATATGGATTGTGGATAATAGATACGTATCTTTTTTTTATAGGTCTAGATCTTGATACATATTTATTTACTAGGTGTCTGGAGATGTTTACTAGACGAGTAAAGAATAGGTCTATGTTCCCGATATATGTTTCTGTATATAACATATAATTAAATAGAATATGTAAAAAAGTGAACCCCCCTTTTTTTGTGGGGGGGGCTCCCAAAAGACTATTAATAGTTCACTACTATTCGAATGGTTACATTAAATAGTTGAAAGATCAAAGAGTCTCGTCTTGGAAAGTTCAAGGGTGGGAATAGTCAAAAAATAATCTCAGATACATTACAAAGAGAATCGGACCCTTTTATTTTCCTTTGATATCTCATTTCTAGTTTCTGCATCTCCTTTCTTTGCTTTCATGTTACTTTCTTTTTTCGCGGCAATATAATAGAATAGATATTGATGTGAACGGTACATAGTTCATGATGTAGAACTTTTTCAGTTCATCCTATTGGCTTGGCTCATACGAAAAAGGTATTGTTCCAAATTTACAATCTTAATGAATCCTTATCCAAATCTTTTTTGCAATACCCACATTATTGTTGTGAATCTTGTTATCTATCCAATCCCTATATAGGAAGGGGACTTCCATTATTCTTTTCTTCCGTCTGATTGAACTTCAATTACTTTTTTGGTCTATAAGAGAATGAATGGATATTCCCTGAATATTTTTCTTTTTGGTTGTCGAAATGCCAGATTTGTTTTTGTATTTTTATCATTTAGTAAGCATCTTGTATCTCATAAAAATTGGGGGCGATATAATCTTTACGCAAAGGCCATCCTATCCAACTTTCGGGCATTAAAATACGTTTCAGACGCGGATGATTTTCATAAGAGATTCCTAACATATCATAAGATTCCCTCTCTTGAAAATCCGCACTTTTCCAAACCCAGAAAATAGAAGGAATTCGGGGATTTTTCCTTGGTACATATACTTTTA